CTGGATTATTTGTAACTGCATATTTACAATATAGACGTGGTGATCAGTTGGACCTTTGATTAATTAAGATCGATTTTTTTGATTGACCACACACACCCTTTAACTTTAATTCGGAAAAGGTCCAATTTAGAGTCTGTTCAATTATTGCCATATAATTTTTACCTAACAAAACAAGAACGGAATCACGCTCTGTAGGATTTGAACCTACGACATCGGGTTTTGGAGACCCGCGTTCTACCGAACTGAACTAAGAGCGCTTTCTTACCACAATAAAAAAATAAAAAACGACTGTCACTGTCAGGAAAGGGCTTTTTTGTAGCTCCAATACATCTTGCATGTATCTACATAGACTATCCTATATAGTATGATATAAATAATATAATGAAAAAAGGGTCTATGTCCAATTTTGAATCGATCTCAATTGATCTCTCCTTACTGTTCCGAGGAGAAGAAATAAGTAGGGATGACAGGATTTGAACCTGTGACATTTTGTACCCAAAACAAACGCGCTACCAAACTGCGCTACACCCCTTTTGATTGATTTACAGTGTCATTGTAGAGAATTTATATTTTGTTTTCCATATCTTTATTTTCTACATTGATAGAGATAGAGATAAATTATCTTGCGATTTCTTCTTTGTCTTTGGTCTCATATCGGATAACATAGATAATAAACTGATATACGTATGAAAAATATATATATGAAAACCGCCGTAAAATTCGTGAATGCTCAGGCGGAAAGTGCCGTATTTTTTTCTTTTAAGAGGAAAGAAGAGTAAAATCTTATCTACCAGATCCTTGTACATTTCAATTGGAATTAGGGAGTCCACGTACAAATACAAGTGGTTTTTAGTTACACATACATCTGATCATATAGCTCTATTTTGCTTATGTATTACAATAAAGAAGGAGGATTTCAAATGCGAGATCTAAAAACATATCTCTCTGTGGCACCGGTATTAAGTACTTTATGGTTTGGATCTTTAGCGGGTCTATTGATAGAGATTAATCGTTTTTTCCCGGATGCGTTGACATTCCCTTTTTTTTAATTCTAATAATTTTATTGGTCTAGCTATTAGCAGAGGAGGGGGTGAAGAAGATTAGAGATAGAATCAAATATCTGTGACTAGTGTTTCTCCCCTCCCTATTCTTTGTTTTATTATTATATTTATTATTATTATATTAGTTAATATTAGATATTCGTTATTATTAGTATTAGAAATAATTAGAATAAGTTAGAAAAGAGAAAGAATACAATTTTATTCAACCTTAGTAAAAGTCGGAACTAGCCTCAGGCTTAAATAGTGATAATAGGGGTGGAAATGTGGGTAGGGCAACGGTATCATAAAGATACTTATTAAATGAAATAAAATGAAATACTCTACTTCAATTCTCAATTTAACTAAGAATTATAGAACAATTAAACCCATTGTATTCCTTATTATTAATATATGGATCGTTCATAATTGAATTTCAAGCTCGCAACTCCCATTTTTTTCCTTTCTTTCTTCTTCGATTGGGATCGAAAAATAGAACAGTTAAGTGAATAGAAAACCAAAAAGGAGGTTCATGGCCAGGGGTAAAGATGCCCGAGTAAGCGTTATTTTGGAATGCACCGGGTGTGTTCGAAAGGGTGTTAGTGTTAATAAGAAATCACGAGGCATGTCCAGATATATTACTCAAAAAAATCGACACAATACACCCGGTCGATTGGAATTGAGAAAATTCTGTCCCTATTGTTACAAACATAGAATTCATGGGGAGATAAAGAAATAGATCGAATCGATCACCCGCACCCGCGTATCACTCCTTCAAGGAAACCGAAAAAGGATATATAAAATATATGTTAGATAGTTAATAACACATAATTTTTATAACATATATAACATATATAAATATAATATATAGAATCTCTAAAAAAGCAAATTCTCTATTCTTAATTCTAAATCATTTTAGATTTGATCGAACAAAATAGTTTTTTTGGAATAAGGAATAAACAAAACATGTATAAATTTAAGCGATTCTTTCATAAATCCAAGCGCTCGTTTCGTAGGCGGTTGCCCCCGATCAAATCGGGGGATCGAATTGATTATAGAAACATGAGTTTAATTAGTCGATTTATTGGTGAACAAGGAAAAATTTTATCTAGACGGGTGAATCGATTGACCTTAAAACAACAACGATTAATTACTATTGCTATCAAACAAGCTCGTATTTTATCTTTGTTACCTTTTCTTAATAATGAAAAACAATTTGAAAAAGGAGAGTCGACTGCTAGAACTGCCGATCTTAGAACCCGAAATAAAATCAATAGGCTTCCTCTTCAATAGAACCAAACTCCCAATCCGAACTTGAATAAGGATTTCTTTTTTGTTTAAAATACAGGTTGTAATTAAAAAATGAATTGGGAAAGAAAAAAGAATCAATCTTTTTTTATTGAACATGTTTGGTCATTTTAACGATTGTATCATATTCTAGAATACAAATTTCTACTCTACCTTCCCGTAGTTCGTTATTCAGGGAACTCCATTTAAAGCATTTCGAGCGATTCTATATGATTTCATTGTAAATCATATAAAGACTGTTTCTATTTAATATAGCTATTTGTGCAAGTATTTTACGATTAAGAAGCAACCGCCTCTTGTACAGATTGTGTATTAATCTACTATAACTATAGGATACCCCCACCCCTCGAATTACTGCATTTATCCGAGTGATCCACAAATGACGAAAATATCTCTTTTGCCTATCTCTATCCCGATAAGCCGAAACCAAAGCTCGTATTTTCTGTTGAGTAATAGTTCGAGTAAGTCTTGAATGAGCCCCTCGAAAGCTTGAGGCAAATAAACGAATTTTTGTTCTCCGGTTCCGAGCTATATATCCTCGTCTAATTCTGGTCATTGAATAAATGAAACTTTGAGGAATAACTGATTGATTTCCTTTCTTTCAGTTATTCTTTTTTCCTTTACTAGCCTATATAATTAATAATTATTAATTAACAAAACGGGTTCTCCCGATGTATAAAGTAAAAACTCCAACGGCTTTTGCTACGATAACCTTCCCAACCACGATTTTTTTTCAATGCCTCGAAAAAACAGAGTCAATATAAATGGAGAAATAAATTGTGGGTTCCATCGTTTATATGGTTACTTCTTAAATTAAACGGGTAAGGTCCTCTCTATACACCGGAGCCTTTTTCTTCATTCTTCATTCTTCATTCTTCATTCTTCATTCTTCATTCTTCTTCTTCATTTAATCAACACTTTTGTTAACTTGTACAGTTTACACTCTTTGGCTCTACCCATGGAATTATACAGTAATAGACCTTTCACAGGGGGATCCACCTAATACAGTAACGGTATTGAATTATGAAAATTTTTTGGGTAGCTTGACCCTCTTAGTCCGTTCTTGCAAGAGTCTAGACATAATTTTTCTGCTTTTTAAATGAAAAAGATTCCCTGTGGATAATCAGTTGCTACCAATGGGTAATTGGATAATTCTTTTCATCTTAAATTGAAAAATTAAGGGGGTGCGTGTGTTTGTTCCAATGGAAACCATAAATTTAGTCCACAATATACACAATAACAAGATATGATAGATCTTTTTTTTAGGTCGTGAATGAGAACTCCGCTCTAACCTATTCGTTAGTACTGTAACGATCACTGATACTGGAATTTTTCCCAGCCCATGATCTGAACGAGTCGCACATACACCCGAGTACATGTTCCTCGGCGCTGAGGACACCCCCTAAGAGCGGGGGATTTCGTGACATTTTTTATTGGCTGTCTTGTATTTCTAATAAGTTGTTTAAGAGTTGGCATGCGGAATCGTATATGAATCGTATCGTATATAGAACGGGGATGGTTTAGATTGATCCTAACCGGATGATTATGAATATATTTTTTTTTTTATTATAAGTACTCAATTTAATATACTAAATAGAAACTATTAAACACTTTTTTAAAAATCAAATTTCAAATCGTGATTTATGTGGAATCTTTGCTATTTTTCAACCGCTACAAGATCAACAATTCCATGAGCTTGGGCTTCTGTTGCTGACATAAAAACATCCCTTTCCATGTCTTCGGATACGACCCATAAAGGTTTACCCGTTCTTTGTACATACACTCTTGTGATGGTTTCGCGCAGCTTCAGCAGTTCTTCCGCTTCCAGGACAAATTCTCCTGTTTGTGCCTCATAAAAAGCACTAGAAGGTTGATGGATCATTACCCTGATGATCTAGCGTAATAAAAGGTTATTCGGTCTTTCATGATTAAGGCGGTATAAGAAAGAAGAAAAAAAAAAAATAAGAAAAAAAGATCGAATTGACCAACCGTACAGGCATAGTTTGCACATTGCATACGGCTCTATAATAGAATTTACTTTTTCCTTCCATTCCATTAAAGACAAATTTTTTAATACGGGGTCTATCAGACCCGGATTGGTAAATGATCTAATAACCGCCCTTCCTTTTCTTTTTTTTGGAGGAGTTCAAAAATACTACGACGGCTCCGTTGCTTTATATCTTTATTATTATTATTTATTTTTATTTCATTTGTGATTCAGCAATCCCAAAGTTTCTTTTTTTTTTTTAATAAAAGAAATAAAATGAGGAAAAAATAATGGAATCTTTTTTTTTTGTACTCTTCTCTTTCCTAACATAGCCAAAATAACCTTTTGGTGTGAAAACAAAAAAGGTTTGTGACACTGAAAAAGGCCTCCGATAGATAAGATAAAATCGGGAATACCCCTTTTTTTCATACTACTCTTTCGATACACAATTAAATGGTTTTTAAATAGTTTTTGAAAAAAAATACAATTTAGTTTATATCGAATTCGAAGTGCCATGCTATTATTACTTAAAAATATTTCATATGGCGAAGGCATAGTATTTTTTCTCTCAAAAAAAACTCATTGGCGCCAAGCGTGAGGGAATGCTAAACGTTTGGTAATTTTTCCTCCGACCAGGATAAAAGATCCCATTGAAGCGGCTAATCCCAGGCATATTGTCTGTACATCCGGTCGCACAAATTGCATAGTATCATAAATAGCTATTCCGGGTATTACCCATCCGCCAGGAGAGTTGATAAATAAATAAAGATCTTTGGTATCACTCTCCATACTAAGATATACTAGAAGAGCAATAAGTTGATTCGAGATATCGCTATCAACTACTTGGCCTAAAAAAAGTAATCTTTCTCGATAAAGCCGGTTGATTAGGATAAAATTCTATCCTTTAGGAACCATACATGCACCTTTTGATGCATACGGTTCAACAAAAATTTCGAAAACAAATAAGAATCAATGTGTAGATCCCAGCTCGCCTTTTTTTTCCTAATAAAAGGAGGCTCCTCTATTCTAACGAAGAAACCTTTTCTTCTATTTTTCAAGAAAAATGAGTTTTGGCCAGTTTACCTAAAATTACCTAAAAAGAAAAAAAGGCATTTACTAAACTTATCGAACTATAAACTCTCCTTGATGTATTCTTTCATCGAGATCCAATCTAAATCACGATGTCATTCTCTTGTTCCTGAATGGGCCTCTTCAATTCTTTTAGGTTTATGCTCTACTCCGAGTAAAGATCCACCCGATTTTGATTTGCACATATAGAACAAATGCCCCCACTACCACGTCTTTTTGCGAAGACTTTTTTTTCAATTTATTTCATGTCTTCCGTCAAATATTCGACGCAGTCATCATATTATTCAAGTACTTATGATTAACAGTTGGAAATTACTTGAATTTATTAATAAATAAAAACGTAGAATACGATACAAGTAGTAATCATAAATATATTACCAATTGGGTTTTTTCTAAACGGAGCCTGGATACCTCATTTTATTAGTCCAAACAAGCCAACCATAAATTGTATTCTAATTGATAATATTAATCTGGATACCTGAAATCTTATTTTATTTCATTGCACTTCACGCTCCAAATTTTGGATGATTCAATCAATCTTTTTTGGGCGAAACAGAAGGATATCTCAATCGGGGGAGAGAACGGGGAAATACCATATCACCCACTATATCTGACAAGTCGCACTATACGTCAACCCAGGATGCATCATTTTCCCCAGGATTTCTAAAGGGCACTCTTGGAACACCAATAGGCATTAAATGAAATAACAAATTAAGTACTATATCTCACTTTGATGTGGAAGCGTAATAATGAGCTTATTGTTTTAATAATATAGTCTTTTGTCATATTTTATCCATAGATTAGATAGGTTTATAAATAAACTCAAGGAAGACAGGACAGAATGAATCAAATAAAGGAACTTTCTTACGAATAGGCACTTTGAATGATAAACAAATATGTATGGATTCGACCATATAAAAGGGTATCAACTCCCCATTGCATATTGGTACTTATCGGGTATAAAATAAATTTGCCTCTCTTTGTTCCTACGAACAGAATTGTCCCGTTATTACTACTAAAAGACTCGAACAAAGATTAATCCTTTCTCTCAGATAATGCACTGAAGGGGAGAGGTCCATAGCACAGTTTCCAGTGCAATAAAGTTACACAGTGTCTATTTTTCGTTGATAAAGGGGTATTTTCATGGGTTTGCCTTGGTATCGTGTTCATACCGTCGTATTGAATGATCCCGGTCGTTTGCTGGCTGTCCATATAATGCATACAGCTCTGGTTGCTGGTTGGGCTGGTTCGATGGCTCTATATGAATTAGCAGTTTTTGATCCCTCTGACTCTGTTCTCGACCCAATGTGGAGACAAGGTATGTTCGTTATACCCTTTATGACTCGTTTAGGAATAACCGATTCATGGGGCGGTTGGACTATCACAGGTGGGACTGTAGCGAATCCGGGTATTTGGAGTTACGAAGGTGTGGCCGGGGCACATATTGTGTTTTCTGGCTTGTGCTTCTTGGCAGCTATCTGGCATTGGGTATATTGGGATCTAGAAATATTTACTGATGAACGTACAGGAAAACCTTCTTTGGATTTGCCCAAGATCTTCGGAATTCATTTATTTCTCTCAGGAGTGGCTTGCTTTGGGTTTGGCGCATTCCATGTAACAGGATTGTACGGTCCTGGAATATGGGTGTCCGATCCTTATGGACTAACTGGAAAGGTCCAATCTGTAAATCCAGCGTGGGGTGTGGAAGGTTTTGATCCTTTTGTTCCGGGAGGAATAGCCTCTCATCATATTGCAGCAGGTACATTGGGCATATTAGCGGGACTATTTCATCTTAGTGTCCGCCCGCCACAACGTCTATACAAAGGATTACGTATGGGAAATATTGAAACCGTCCTTTCCAGTAGTATCGCTGCTGTCTTTTTTGCAGCTTTTGTTGTTGCTGGAACTATGTGGTATGGTTCAGCAACCACTCCGATTGAATTATTTGGGCCCACTCGTTATCAATGGGATCAGGGATACTTCCAACAAGAAATATATCGAAGAGTTGGGGCTGGACTAGCCGAGAATCAAAGTTTATCCGAAGCTTGGTCTAAAATTCCTGAAAAGTTAGCTTTTTATGATTACATTGGAAATAATCCGGCAAAAGGGGGATTATTCAGAGCGGGATCAATGGATAACGGGGATGGGATAGCTGTTGGGTGGTTAGGGCACCCTGTCTTTAGAGATAAAGAAGGACGTGAACTTTTTGTGCGCCGTATGCCTACTTTTTTTGAAACATTTCCAGTTGTTTTGGTAGACGGAAACGGAATTGTTAGAGCCGATGTTCCTTTTCGAAGGGCGGAATCGAAGTATAGTGTCGAGCAAGTAGGTGTAACTGTTGAGTTCTATGGCGGCGAACTCAACGGCGTCAGTTATAGTGATCCCGCTACTGTTAAAAAATATGCTAGACGCGCTCAATTGGGTGAAATCTTTGAATTAGACCGTGCTACTTTGAAATCCGATGGTGTTTTTCGTAGTAGTCCAAGGGGTTGGTTTACTTTTGGACATGCTTCATTTGCTCTTCTCTTCTTCCTTGGACACATTTGGCATGGTGCTAGAACCCTGTTCAGAGATGTTTTTGCTGGTATTGATCCAGATTTAGACGCTCAAGTAGAATTTGGGGCATTCCAAAAACTTGGGGATCCAACTACAAGAAGACAAGTAGTCTGATACAACATTGTTCCGTTACCTTTCGCCTCTTTTTTTTTTTTACATGGGGTACCGGGGAAATTTTGATCTGAATCGCCGACTTGTCTTTAAGTCTTACTCCTTTTTTATACATTTTTATCCAGGAGATGGCTCAAAATAAAATAAACAGGTATGGAAGCTATAATTGTAAACCACAATCAAATCTATGGAAGCATTGGTTTATACATTCCTCTTAGTTTCGACTCTAGGAATAATTTTTTTCGCTATCTTTTTTCGAGAACCACCTAAAGTTCCAACTAAAAAGATGAAATGATTTTTCATTATCTCAGTTGAAGTAATGAGCCTCCCAATATTGGGAGGCTCATTACTTCAACTAGTCCCCGTGTTCCTCGAATGGATCTCTTAGTTGTTGAGAGGGTTGCCCAAAAGCAGTATATAAAGCATACCCAGTAAAACTTACAAGTAAACCAGATATAAAGATGGCGATTAGAGTTGCTGTTTCCATTATTATAGAATTTCAAGACCACAACGGATCTATGATATAAGATTACTTATTTACAACGAAATTATATACAAAGTCAACAGATCTCAATGAATACAAAATACGATTTATATGGTTACACAAAGCGTTGAGGGTAGTTCTAGATCTCGTCCAAAACGAACTGGTGTAGGGGGTTTATTGAAACCATTGAATTCGGAATATGGTAAAGTAGCTCCTGGGTGGGGAACTACTCCATTGATGGGAGTCGCAATGGCTTTATTTGCAATATTTCTATCTATTATTTTAGAGATTTATAATTCTTCCGTTTTACTAGATGGAATTTCAATGAATTAGATTTCTAAAAACCACTAAGTCCTAACTTTGCTTTTCACTAGAAAGCGAAGCGTTTACATTTAGACTTCTATTTTTGGTCCATTTTGGTAGTTCGATCGCGGAATTTCTTTGTTTCTGTATTTCCGGAATATGAGTGTGTGATTTGTTAGAATTGATCCTATTGATAGTACAGAGAATAGGTCTGTCATCTTGATAGAGATGGTTTTCCTCGTCAGTTATTCATTCTAGTATCTGGAGCACGAAATATAGGAAATAGATTACGAAGTATTAGAACTATGATTCATACTTAATATTCAGACCTCGCGGCCGGACTCCAAAAATCTTTCAAACTCCCGTTCATGCTTATTTTGATCACAGGGGCAACCCCCCCTTTTTTTTTAGTTATTGTTATTATATCTATTCATTCAATAAGTGATGATACAAGGGTTTTTACTCATAGAATCATTGGACTTAGTTTGAAGGTTTTTTTGAATCATCGCGGTTCTAGTATGAATCTGAGGTTTCAGTCGGTTCATGGGGTCTTAACAAGAGAATTCCTATCAATCAACAAAAAAGAAAGAAACCCCGCACGCATTACAAACAAATAAGAAATCAAAGAAAGTGAATAGGTAAATAGAAGATTCAAGAGGCCTGTAACGATCAACATCAAGACGAATGAGCCGACTTGATATTTTGGCATTATAACCACAAAGAATAGTTTTCGGATTTTTTATTTTCATTCTTTTGATAAGATTGAATCATAGGATTTTAAGAAGTTTCAAACTTTACTATGTACGCATATCTGCTTCCGCCAGTATTTTGGTATTTTTGTTTGAGCTGTACGAGACGAAAGTCCCATCTACGGTTCTTGGAGGGGGGAGTCCCCTTGGGTTACCTATCTCAATAAAGTCTATGATTGGTTCGAAGAACGTCTTGAGATTCAGGCGATTGCAGATGATATAACTAGTAAATACGTTCCTCCTCATGTCAACATATTTTATTGTCTGGGAGGAATTACGCTTACTTGTTTTTTAGTACAAGTGGCTACGGGGTTTGCTATGACTTTTTACTATCGACCAACTGTTACTGAGGCTTTTGCTTCTGTTCAATACATAA